AAATCCCTTTTTGACTCTGCACCATTGATTCCACTATTATTAGTGAGCAATAATGGAACAATTCCGTCATAGAGATAGGGGACATAATTCACATGGATATAGTAAGTCTCGCTTGGGCTGCTTTAATGGTAGTCTTTACATTTTCCCTTTCACTTGTAGTATGGGGAAGAAGTGGACTCTAGAGTTACTACTAATAAAGTTGAGGAATCAAACTGTATCAATTATTTTATAGATCGTTTTGCAACGCGTTTTGAACTTTTTCAAATAAAAATATCTTCATTTCCAAATTCCATTGGATTCTAGTAGAGTAATGTATGATATGACTAATACTCTTTCAATCAAAGAGATATTTCAATGATTCCCATGTTTGTATTTCGAAAGGAAAGGGATACAGATGATAAGAAATTCATTCCAACCTAATTCTTCTGAAATTTTCTAACGGGCTTTTACCAGAATTATAGATGGATACTGAGGAAGACCCGACCCCTTTTTTATTTTTTGATTTGATTTTTTTCTTTCCCTCTTTACTGTTCAAAGAGGAAGTCGTTTTGGTAAATGTATACCCACTTTCTATGAGAAAGAAAACAATATAGACATAGCATAGTGGTTGGCTAACAAGATACTATGCATAATAAGATCTTGACTTGGGCGAGTCACATATTTATTGCGCACTTACCGCTTGTTTTATTAGATTTTTGGAATTTTTGATACTTTATCAACCCATTTTATATCATGGTTCAAGCGTTAAAATCGGCGAGGTTTACTATTTATTTTATTTCTTTTCGAAATCTGAAGAAGTGCCCATAGAACTCCTGTCAATGGCTCAATCAATTATTTCTTCGAAATGCTAAAAAAACAGATTACTACGTGTTTTTCTTAAGATATGCCCATAATGCTTTTTCTTGATTCTTTCGATAGATCCCGAAATTCATATTGGATGGAAATAATAAAAAATCTAGGAATTAGAACTCTAAGAGTAAGACGATTATTTCAGAGTGATCAGAACAAATAGATGTATCAAAGAAATCGAATTTGATGCTATGTCCATTCCATATATGAAATTTATATCTACATATATGAAGATAATATTGGAGATTGATCTATATTAAGCCTTTCTCTTTATTGTAAAGTACAACTTTACAACTTTATACACTACAATAACACTAATAGATAGTATGGTAGAAAGAAAGATTTCATCTCTTTCTTTCTTACCATACTATCGGATCTCATAGAGCCGATTATAGTCCGCTCATTTCATTTAAGACGCGAAATTGGAATCCCTTTCGTTTTATTTCTTCAATCATTGATAAGAACTCAGAAATCAAGTTTCATTCAAATTAATTAATCATTTTGACTAACTGTTTTTACGTAAATGATAAGTAGAAAAGCAGTAGGAACTAGAATGAACAGTGCAGTAGCAATAAATGCAAGAATATTTACTTCCATAATCTCATCTTTTTTTTACTTCACAATAACTCGGGATTTAATCCCATAGAGATAATAAATCTTTCGCCTGTAAATTCAATGAATGAATTACTTCTCGATGATCTTGAATCGGATCAATATCATGAATAACAATATCTGCGCTATCAAATGAATTCGTCGTCGAGAATTGAATAGTATAACATAGGAAGATCTTTTATCCATACCGAATCCAAAATGGGATTCCTGAACCAATCAAAAATTCCTTGATTTATTATTATTTTTTCTTCTTTCTTTTCTATAACCTACCTTAGGTTTTCCTTGTACAATCATCTGATGAAGTATCATGTGACCACCCTTTCATTTCCATTAGTCACAAACCCAAACAAACAATAGAAGCGAAATGGAAAAAGAAAGGAGTTAAGTTCTAAGCTCTGTTTTTTTTTTAATAATCTAATTTTCTTGGAAGACAAAGAAATGTGATAAAGATGATTCCCGGTATAAAAGATCTAATATTCCATCAAATTCACTATTTTTTTTAGGCTTTGTTCTTTCTTCGATGGGACCCCTAAAAAAATAGAAAAATAGGAAGGAAAAAAAAAACAAGGATCTCCTCTTGGGAATGAAATTCTGCTCCCTGTCCTCCCTTTCACAGAAAAGGGAGAGATGAATTGATGTATTTATTGGATCCTTCGGGACTGACGGGGCTCGAACCCGCAGCTTCCGCCTTGACAGGGCGGTGCTCTAACCAATTGAACTACAATCCCAGGGAAATAAGGGATCTAGCATAAATTTAAATTATTTTATATTCCTCTGTATCAGGTATTTCTCAAGGACAAGGGGGTTATACCATCTCATGGTAGATTGGCGAATTCTTGGGCATTATTGGGCCGAGCTGGATTTGAACCAGCGTAGACATATTGCCAACGAATTTACAGTCCGTCCCCATTAACCACTCGGGCATCGACCCAGGAAGAATCCATTTTAGGCTTATTGGTAATCCATAATCAACTTCCTTTCGTATTACCCTACCCCCAGGGGAAGTCGAATCCCCGCTGCCTCCTTGAAAGAGAGATGT